AGGGATAGTATTTTATCCTAATCAACAGACTTTATCGAGAAAGATTGCTTTTTTTAGGCCAAGGGGTTGATAGTGAGATCTCGAATCAACTTATTGGTCTTATGGTGTATCTCAGTATAGAGGATGATACCAAAGATCTCTATTTGTTTATAAACTCTCCCGGAGGGTGGGTAATACCCGGAGTAGCTATTTATGATACCATGCAATTTGTACGACCAGATGTACATACAATATGCATGGGATTGGCCGCTTCAATGGGATCCTTTATCCTGGTCGGAGGAGAAATTACCAAACGTCTAGCATTCCCTCACGCTTAGCGCCATTGAGTTTTTTATTTGAAAGAAAAAAAAAGACTATGCCTTAGCAGGAATATTAATATTAAGTAATAATAGCATGGCACTTCGAATTCGATATGAAAAAACTCTTTTTTTTTTCAAAACATTAGATTATGTATCGAAAGAGTAGTATGAGATAATAAGGTATTCCAATTTTATCTTATCTATCGGGAGTCCATTTAAGCGTCACAAACCTTTTTTTGTTTTCACACCGGAAGGATTTTAACAAATATGGATGTTATGAAATAGTACGAAAATGAAAAGATTTGTTTTTCCTTAGCTCAAAAAGAAACTTTGGGATTGCTGAATCACAGACAAAATAAATATATAAAGCAACGGAACCATCATAGTATTTTTTAACTCCCCCGAAAGGAAGGGTGGTAATTGGATCATTTGCCGATCTGCGTCTGATAGATCCTATATTTTCTCTTTATTGGCGGAAAGGTAAAAGTAAATTCCATTATAGAGCCGTATGCACTGCACAAAAAATGCCCGTACGGTTCTTCAATTATTTTTTTTTGTTTGCACCTCACCATCATGCAAGATAGAGAAACCCTTTATTTATCATCAGGGTAATGATCCATCAACCCGCTAGCTCTTTTTATGAGGCACAAACGGGAGAATTTATCTTGGAAGCGGAAGAACTACTGAAACTGCGCGAAACCATCACAAGGGTTTATGTACAAAGAACGGGCAAACCCTTATGGGTTGTATCCGAAGATCTGGAAAGAGATGTTTTTATGTCAGCAACAGAAGCCCAAGCTCATGGAATTGTTGATCTTGTAGCGGTTCAATGAAAATGGCACGGATTTCCACGAAATCCGTGCCATTTTGGAGATTTTCTTTATATTTTTTATTCGTAATTTTATATTCGTAGCGGGTTTATTTAGGTTTATTTAATAGAAAAAATAGAAGCAATTCATAATCATCCGGTTAGGATCGATCTAAACCAGCCTATTATGTATATGATTCAGCATGCCAACCATTAAACAACTTATTAGAAAAACACGACAGCCAATAATAAATGTCACGAAATCCCCCGCTCTTCGGGGATGTCCTCAGCGCCGAGGAACATGTACGAGGGTGTATGTGCGACGCGTTCAGATCATGAGCTGGGACACAAAAACGAAAAAATGTTTCCAGTATCAATGATCAGTACCAGATAGAATAGGATACAATGGAGGAATTCCACTCACTATCTACAAACTACAAATCAAAAAGATCCATTATATTATATCTTATATCCCTGTGTATTCAATTTATGGTTTCCATTGGTGCAAATCCAATCACCTAAATTTAAGATGAGAAGCAATTCCCCTTTGGTAAGAAATGGTTATCCATTAAGCGGGGGAAATCTATAAAAATGATGTTCCCACTCTTGCAAGAACGGACTAACAGGGTCAGCTACCTAGCTAACTTTCATAATTAAATACCGTTACTGTATGGGTTAGATCTCATTGTGAAAGACCTATTACTAAATAATTCATGGGTAGAGCCAAAGGATGTGAACTGTACAAGTTACCAATACCAATAATATTGATTATATGAAGGAAGGGGTTCCGGTGTATAGAAAGGGCCTCACCGTTTAAGAAGTAACCATAGAAACGACGAAACCACTATTTCTTTATCTATTTATATTTCATTTTTACTATGTTTTTTTGTTTTGTTTTTGATATGTAGTATCCATTTATTATTTAGCGGTGAAATGCCTAAAAAAAATCGTGGTCGGGGAGGTTATAGTAGCAAAAGCCATTGGAATTTTTTTTTATACATTGGAAGAATACGTTTTGTTATTAATCGACCAGTAAAGAGGAAAAGAATAACTGAAAGAACGGAAATCAATTAGTTATTCATCAAAGTTTCATTTATTCAATGACCAGAATTAGACGAGGATATGTAGCTCGTAAACGTCGAACAAAAATTAGTTTATTTGCATCAAGCTTTTGGGGGGCTCATTCAAGACTTACTCGAACTATTACTCAACAGAAAATAAGAGCTTTGGTTTCTGCTCATCGGGATAGAGATAGGCAAAAGAGGGATTTTCGTCGTTTGTGGATCACTCGGATAAATGCAGTAATTCGCGGAACGGGGGTATCCTATAGTTATAGTGGATTAATAAATGATCTGTACAAGAGTAAATTGCTTCTTAATCGTAAAATACTTGC